AGAAAGAGAGAAAAAGAGAAAATGAGAAGAAAAGAAAGAAAAAAGAAAGAAAAAAATGTTAAGAAACCCACTAGAACAATTTATAATAACAGATTTAATAAGTACATCATTACCAATATTATCAATAAATAAAATATCAATAACAAATTTAGGATTATATTTAATAATAGGATTAGTATTAGTAACATTATTATCACAATTAGTGACAAATATAACAAGTATAGTAGGAAATAAAAGCTATTTAATAAAAGAATCATTATATGATACAATAAATAAAATAGTAAGAGATCAAATAGGATCAGCAAATGAAATATATTTACCATATTTATATTCAATATTTGTATTAATATTAATATCAAACTTAGTAGGTATGGTACCATATAGCTTCACACCAACATCACATCTTAAGAAATAATGCAGGATGTATCTATAGAAATATAGAAAAGAAAATAGTTAGCTAAATGCTGGGAAGTCAAAGAAAAAAGTCTAAGTACTATAAAAAAGTAACAATCTTAGAAAATAGATAATCAGCAGGAAAGAAAGTATTTCCTTAACGACTATACGCTAACATCCAAAAACGGAATAAGATATAGTCTATATATTATTCTATAATATACGAAGTTCATTTTTAATAAAAAGAGAACAATATATCAAGCAGCTAAAAGTTTATTATTTGACTTCAACTTAAAAAATAGAATAAGAATATGTGCATTAACATTAAGTTTAAGTGTATCAATATTAATAGGTGTAACAATAATAGGATTAGTAAAACATAAATTAGTATTCTTTAGCTTATTAGTACCAGCAGGGACACCATTAGGATTAGTACCATTATTAGTAATAATAGAATCAATATCATATTTAGCAAGAGCGGTAAGTTTAGGAGTGAGATTAGGAGCAAATATAATAGCAGGACACACATTATTAAAAATATTATCAACATTCTTATACCAATTTATGAAAGGTTCAGTATTATCAGCAATAATAGGATTATTACCAATGTTAATATTTAGTTTATTAGTAGGATTAGAATTAGGAATAGCATTCTTACAAGCAATAGTGTTTGTAATATTAGCATCATCATATATAAAAGACGCAATATACTTACATTAAAAAAGACGAGTAACGACAAATAGAAAGGCAGGGGAATAGAGGGAAGAAAAGGAGAAAAAGAGAAAATGAGAAGATAAAGAAAAGAAAAAAAAGAAAAATGAAACAAAATTTACAAGCACATCCATTTCATTTAGTAGAACCATCACCATGACCATTAACAACATCAATAGGTTTAGGATTAACAACAATAGGAGGAGTAATATATTTTAATGGTTTAGGAAGTTTAGTATTAGTAATAGGATTATTAGTAACAGTAATGACAATGGGATTATGATGAAGAGACTGTATAAGAGAAGCAGGATATCAAGGATATCATACAAAAAAAGTAAGAAGAGGAATAAATATAGGATTTATATTATTTATAGTATCAGAAGTATTTTTCTTCTTTTCAATATTCTGAGCATATTTCCATTCTAGCTTAGCACCATCAGTAGAATTAGGAGTAATGTGACCACCATTAGGAATAGAACCATTAAACATATGAGAATTACCATTATTAAATACAATAATATTATTATCATCAGGGGCGACAGTAACAACAGCTCACCATGGATTAATAACAGGGAATAGAAAAATAGTAATAATAAGCTTATTCTTTACGTTAGTATTAGCAGTATTATTCTTAATGTTCCAAGGGATAGAATATTACAATGCACCATTTACATTTAGCGATGGTGTATTTGGTTCAACATTCTTTTTCTCGACAGGGTTCCACGGAATACACGTATTAGTAGGGACAATATTCTTAGCAGTAGCATTTAATAGAGTAGTAAATTACGAATTAACAGATACACATCATGAAGGATTCCAATCAGCAATTTTATATTGACACTTTGTTGATGTAGTATGATTATTCTTATTTATAGCAGTATATTATTGAGGATCTTAAATAATAAATAAGAAAAAAAGAAAGTGAAAAGGAAGCGATGCGGCTATGGAGCATAATGAATAAAAAAGGGAAATAATTTAACGGTAGAATATCAGTCTTCAAAATTGAGCGTATAGGTTCGAATCCTATTTTCCCTGAGCAAGAATGCGGATAGCAAGAATTGAACTTGCAAGACCAAAAGTCATCATATCCTAAATATGACATGTTTACCAATTTCATCATATCCGCAATAACAAAAGAATTATAAGATAGAAATAATATTAAGAGTATCTAAGATATCAGATGGGAAGAAGAAGAAGAAAACAATAATAAATGTAAGTAAAGAGATACTAAAAGCTAAATCAGAAGAGATAGCCTGTTTGTTAGAGAAAGGAATAGAGTGGAAATATAAGACTTTAATAATTTTAATATAGAAGTAAGCACTAACAACACTAGTAAGAACAGAAACAAGAGTAATGAAGAAATAACCAGAATCAAGAGCAGAGAAGAAGATATTAAATTTAGCAAAGAAACCAATAAAAGGAGGGATACCAGCAGAAGAGAATAAACAAATAGCAAGGCTGAAAGCTAAAAGAGGATTAAGGATATGTTTTCCTTTTAATTGAGAAAGAGTTTCAATAGGAGAATAGATATTAGAACTATCAAGGATTTGACCATAAGCAATGAAAATAATGAAGATATTTAAAACAGTAATAGAGTATTGAACAAGATAAAATAAGAAAGCAGAGAAACCAATAGAATTATTAAGAATTAAACCTAATAAAAGGAAACCAGCATGAGCAATACTACTATAAGCTAATAATCTTTTAACTCTATATTGAACAATACCAACAAAAGAACCAACAATAAAAGATAAAATAATACTAAATAAAAAAATTTGATCATTTAAGAAAATAAAAAAATTATTATATAAGGCAAAAAGTAAAACAAAAATAGAGATTTTAGAAACAGCAGCTAATCAAGTAGAGATAATAGTAGGAACACCATCAATAACATCAGCTAATCAGTTATGGAAAGGAGCGGCCCCGATTTTAAATAATAATCCAACAGAGATTAAAAGTATAGGGAAGAATAAATTAAGAGAGTTAGAAATATTAATGAAAATGAAAATCTCTTCAAGGTTAGTAATACCGATCATACCATATATAATACTACTTCCTAAAGCAATAAAACATGAAGATAAAGCACCTAATAAATAGTATTTTAATCCGGCAGAAGTTGATGATTCAGAGTCTCTATATAAACTAGCAATAATATATAAAGCTAAAGTTTGTAATTCGATACCTAATAAAATACTAACAAGATCATTACTGCTAATTAAAGTAGTCATACCAAAAGATGTTAAAAGGATAAGAATAGAGTATTCTTTAATAACATTAGATGAAAGAATAACCATACTAAACCCAGCAATAAGGAAAATAAAAGTTTCAACATATAATAAGAAAGGAGAAACAACAAATAATCCATTGTAAAGAGCAATACCAGAAGAAAGAATAGAATAGAAAGAAACATGAAGATTTAAAAGAGCAGCAAAGAAAAAAAAGATCATGGAAATTCTATGTATATGAAAATTATTACCTAAAAAACCCAAACCTAAAATAAAAATAATTATTGTTATTGATAACATAAAACAAAATAGATATATAGATATATATATAGAGGATATAAAAAATAAGAAATAGAATAACTTATTAGATAAATCGGGACAAAGAAAAAAAAAGAAAAAGGGAGGTAGGGAAGCAAAAAGATATATAAGAATAGATAAAGAAAAAGGAAAGTGTGAAAAAAGAAGAGGAGAAAAAGGAGAAAAGAAAAAAAAATGTATTTAAGATGATTATATTCAACAAATGCTAGAGATATAGGAGTATTATACCTAATATTTGCAGTATTAGCAGGATTAATAGGAACAGTATTATCAATAATAATAAGATTAGAGTTAGGAGGACCAGGAGTACAATATTTACAAGAAGACCATCAATTATATAATGTAGTAGTAACAGCACATGCTTTTGTAATGATATTCTTCATGACAATGCCAGCATTAATAGGAGGTTTTGGTAACTTCTTTGTACCAGTAATGATAGGAGCAGCCGACATGGCTTTCCCAAGATTAAATAATATATCATTCTGATTATTACCACCATCATTAATATTATTATTATTATCTTCATTTGTAGAGAGCGGAGCGGGGACAGGGTGAACAGTATATCCACCATTATCTTCAATACAAGCTCACTCAGGAGGATCTGTAGATTTAGCAATATTTAGCTTACATCTGGCAAATACCTACCAGATAAATAGTAATTTAAATGCTGAGAAATATATGAAAAAAGGAGAAAATTTATATTTAAAAAGAATGTATGGAATTAATATTTTAGAACAACCAAAAAATACTAAAAAAAAAGAACATGAAATAAAATTTAATTTTAGTAATTGATTAGCAGGATTAATAGAAGGCGATGGATATATTTTTGTACCAAAAGATAATGAAAAAGTATATTCTTATCCTTATTGTGTGATAACTTTTCATAAAGATGATTTACCTTTGGTAATAAAATTGAAAGAAGTATTAGGATTTGGAATAATAATAGAGGTAAAAGGAAAAAATGCATATAGATTACAATTAAAAGGAATAAAAAATTTAATAATTTTATTAAATTTAATAAATGGAAAATTTAGAACACCAAAGATAAAAACATTACATAAATTAATTAATTGGATTAATAAAAATAAAAATTTAAATATACCTTTATTACCTTTAGATAATTCTCCAATAAATACAAATGGATGATTAGCAGGATTTAGTGATGCGGATGGTTCTTTTTATATTAGATGTAGAAAAATAGGAAAAAATTTATTTATAAATTGTAATTATAAATTGGAAATAGCTAAAATTCATGAACAAACAAAGGAAAGTACAGAATTAATAATGAAAGGAATAGCAGATAGTTTAGGGGTAAAATTGTATATAACAAAACATAATACTTGTAAAATACAAATAGAAAGTAAAGAAAATTTTATAAAAGTAGTAACTTATTTTAGTACATATTTATTAATGAGTAGTAAGTATTTTAGATTCATGGAAGTTTTGGAAGTTCATAATATGATATTAAATAAAGAACATTTATCAAATATAGGTAGATCAAAAATATTAGCAATAAAAGATAAAAAAAATAATGAGTGGACTCATTTAAAGAAATTAATTTTAGATGCTAAAAGTATTTAGTAGTTCAAATACTATCCAATAGGATATGTGAAAATTTTGAATGAATATATAATCAGCAGGTCATTTTGTAATGACCTCAGAGACTAAATAATTACGAACTATAAAATAGTTTAAGAAATAGTCCAAGAAAAAGAAAAGAGGTATATCTTCAATGTTAGGAGCAATAAACTTTATAACAACAATAATAAATATGAGAGCCCCAGGTATGAGCTGACATAAATTACCATTATTCGTATGAGCAGTGTTTATAACAGCAATATTATTATTATTATCATTACCAGTATTAGCGGGTAAACAAATAATTCTGCCCGCTTTAAATGTGGCCAATTGCTGGGAACCGTCAGAGATGACACAATCAGCAGGAAACCCTTTAGGTTTGAACTTATTGGGGATCTTCAGAGACTATACGCCAGAATGAATCTGTAGTAATATATTATTAATGAATCAAAAATTGGCTTATTATTTAGCAGGATTAATAGAAGGAGATGGGACAATAATAGTACCAAAAACAGAAAGATCAGCTAAAGGAAGAATAAATTATCCTTCAATACAAATAGTATTTAATTTAAAAGATTTACCATTGGCTTTAATAATACAAAAAGAGTTAGGTCATGGTTCTCTAGCAAGAAAAAAAGGAGTAAATGCTTATGTATTAACAATAAATAACTATGATGGGTGAAAATTAATAGTAAATTTAATAAATGGTAAGATGAGAACACCCAAAATAAATGCATTATATAATTTAATAGATTGGTTAAATCAAAAATTTAAGGAATTAAATATAATAAAAGAACCTATAGATAAAAGTCCATTAATAGATAATGCATGATTATCAGGATTTATAGAAGCAGATGGTCATTTTTCAGTAAGAACAACATCATCAGGTCAATATCCTAAGATGGAGTGTAAATTAGAATTGAGTCAAAGACAAAAAGATTATAATGGAAATAGTAATCTTAGTTTTTTAGAAAAGATAGCAGAAATGTTAGAGACAAAAGTAAAAGAAATAAGATTAAATAGACCAAATCCTGAATATAGATTAAGAACAACTAGTTTAAAAGGAAATATAATATTAGAAACATATTTAGAAAAATATCCTTTATATGGAAGTAAGTATTTAGATTATAAGGATTGACAAAAAGTATTAGAAATATTTAAATTAGGAGAACATAAGCAACAAAATGGAATAGAGAGAATAAAATCAATAAAATTAGAAATGAATGATAGAAGGACAGTATTAATTTGGGATCATTTAAATAAATTTTACAACTTAGATTAATAAGATATAGTCCGAACTATCTTGTGAAAGATAGAGTATCTACCATAAATAAAATTTATGAGACCTTAGTAGTCATGGGACATTGTCCAGTAGATCAACATAAGAAAGGGAATAACAATGTTATTAACAGATAGAAACTTTAACAGTTCATTCTACGAACCAGCAGGAGGGGGAGACCCAATATTATACCAACATATCTTCTTAAGTATATAATAAGGGAAGACAGGATGTGGTATAGGGAAACCTATAGGAATGGATTAAGGCATATGTTGGTTAGCCTACAAAAAGAAAAGACCTTAAGACATGAAGTAAAAAAGACTACCATAATTCTAGTCCTGATGAAAAAATCATCATAGAAACTCTTAAAAGGAAATGATGAAAATCAGCTTTCCCTTAGCGGGGAAAGGAGCAATTAAAAGCTTGGCAATGCTAGTGAAAACGGTTAACTAATATCTCAATTAAAGACCGTCGGTTATTTAAGTAATCGCTACAGACTGGCTCACTAGTGGGTGCCTGAAATGGTGCTTGATGTACAGTCGGTATTTTTTAAAAACACAAGGCCATCAAGGAAACCAAGATGAAACTTCGAAAAGAGAAGGGGATGATTGAGGTAGAGATGGTACAGGGGCTTATATGAGAGATAGGTGAAGAACCAAGAAATATAAGTTTAAAAATATGGATTTTTTGGTCAAGGATGGCCCTTTAATTATTGAGACTATAGTGTAATCAATAATTATATGCAACAAACTATAAGCGGGGAAGTGATATATAATCTATCGAATACATTAGTAGTAAGTTGTATAAAATACACCTCTAATGTAAAAAAGTCGAGAGAATTAAACAATCCGCAAGTAACCAAAGCGCATAGCACGCAAGTAGGAACTTCAGAGGCCATATGTTTGTTATCTAATTCAAATAAAAAATTTAATGAATGATTAGGAGGATTAATAGATGGAGATGGTAGTTTCTTATTATCAAAAAAAGGTTATGCAAGTTTAGAAATAACTATGGATATAAGAGATGAACATTGTCTAAAAATAGTAAAAAATCAATATGGAGGATCTATAAAATTAAGATCTAATGAAAAAGCATTAAGATATAGATTACATCATAAATCAGGATTATTAGCATTAATCCAGGATGTAAATGGTTTAATAAGGAATCCGTATAGAATAATTCAATTAAATAAAATATGTAATCATTATAATATAAAATTAATATTCCCATCAGAATTAACTTATAATAATGGTTGGTTAGCGGGATTTTTTGATGCAGATGGTACTATAACAATAAATAAAACGAATAGTCAATTATCAATATCAGCATCTCAAAAAACTACTCAAATATTAGAACCATTAGTGAAACTTTATGGAGGTTATATATATATAGATAGAGGGAAATATGAATCATTTAAATGGTATATAACAAAGAAAGAAGAAATATTAGAATTAATAGAATATTTTAAGAAAAATCCTTCAAGATCAGGAAAAAAAAATAGATTACATTTAGTACCAAAATATTATGAGTTAAAAGATTTAAAAGCAAATAAAGCACCAGATGATAGTCTTTTAAAAAAAAGTTGGGAAATATTTTATGATAAATGGTTAAAATATGAATAAGATAAAGAGATGGTCCAATAAAGCATCCAGAGGTAGTATAATATATGCCTTTAAATTTCACAATATGCTAAGAAAGTACTTAATATAGAGTCAAATACACTTCAAATAATGAATCGTAACAAAGTTGAACTTAAGAAAAGTAAATATTAGCAGGAATTTGTTTAAATAAAGAATTCCTTAGAGACTAAATGTGAAAGTTTATTAAAAAAATCATAGCCTAGTTTAATTTAATTATAAGAGAATAGAAAGAAGAAGTCAGCTCGGCTGATGAAAGAAAAAAGATTTAATGACAAAGAAATATCAAATATTATCAAAATTAGTATTAGGATTTATATTATATTATTTTTTAAGAGAGGTATTAGGTTTATCATCATCATCTATATTATATTGTATAGAAAATCTATCAAAAACAGCAGCAATAACATTAGCAGGAACAGTTGTAACATCTTCAATACCTATATTAGTAGGAACAACGATAGAAGAAATATGTCTAATACGGATGAAGAGGCATTAATAAAAAATAATCCTCCAAGTCCAACAATGTATGATATATCTAAATCATCAATAATAGATATTGAATGATTAATTGATGGATTAAAAAATAAAAAGAGCTATGGTAAAATAAATAAGTAATAGTCCAAATATATAAAAAAATATATAGATATATATTAATAATACCAGGATTTGGAATAATAAGCCATGTAATATCAACATTCTCAGGAAAAAGAATATTTGGTCAAGATGGCCCTAATTACTCTTTGAGTAATACGCAACAAACTATATGCAGGAAGTTAAAGAATAAGAGATTACAAAATACTATATATGTAAGTAATATAATATATTCCTTTATAGTAAAAATTTTTGTAATATTTAATAACCCGCAAATAACCAAAGCACAGTTATATTTAATAACTAAATCTAAAATTTTATATAATTTAGGATTAAGCATGCTAGTAGGAATTTCAGAGGCCATATGTTTGTTATTAACTAAAAAGGACGAAATGAGATATAGCAATATATCTATAGCAGCCACAGATAAGGATAATTCATTAAATGAGTGGTTAGCAGGGTTGATTGACGGAGATGGTTGTTTTCAATTAACAAAAAAAGGATATGCAAGTTTAGAAATAGTAATGGAAATAAGAGATAAACATTGTTTATATATAATAAAACAAAAATATGGAGGATCAGTAAAAATAAGATCGGGTGTAAATTATTTAAGATATAGGTTACATCATAAATCAGGATTATTAGCATTAATCCAGGATGTAAATGGTTTAATAAGGAATCCAGTAAGAATGGTTCAATTAAACAAAATATGTGAGAAATATAATATAATATTTAAATACCCCGAGCCTTTAACATATGAAAATGGGTGATTAGCAGGATTTATAGATTCAGATGGAAGTATATATATGAATATACTATCAGATCAAATATTTATAACAGCAAGTCAAAAAAATAAATTATTATTAGATCCCTTAGAAGAACTATATGGAGGGAAAATATATATATCAAGTAAACAAACAGAAGCCTTTAAATGGACAGTATATAGAAAACAAGAAATATTAGGATTAATAGAATATTTCAAAAGAAATCCATTAAGATCAGCAAAAATGAAAAGAATAAAGATGCTAGAAAGATATAATGAGCTTAGAAAATTAAAAGCTCATAAAGCAACAGAGAATTCAGTAGAAGGAAAACTATGAAAAAAATTTATAAAAAAATGAGAATCATATGAAGATTAGTTAATAAAGAGATGGTCCAAATTGAGAAATCAATAGTATCTAGGAATGGTATATGCATTAGCATCAATAGGAATATTAGGATTCATAGTGTGATCACACCATATGTATTCAGTAGGATTAGATGTTGATACACTTGTGTCAATAAAAAAGAAAATCAGATTATATGCTGAAAATAGTAAGAATATTGATCCACTTAACATAATGATGTTATTAGGTACAATTCAATATAAAGAGAAATCAGCAGGTTATTCAAAAAAGGAGAGTGTAAACAATGAAATAGAAAAAATAAGTGATCATATAGAAAATAAAAAACCAATTTCAGAGACAGAATTAGGAAATTACTTAGCAGGATTAATAGAAGGTGATAAAGGTCATAATGTAAACAATGGAAGAATAAGTGAGGAGAAAATAGAAATAAGATTACATGAATTAGATGTATCTTTAGCTTATTATATAAAAAAAAGAATAGGTTATGGGAAAGTAATAAAAAAGAGTAATGCAGTAATATATGAATTAAAACACTTAGAAGGATTAAAAAAAGTATTAGAATTAATAAAGGGGAAATTAATATTAAGGAATTCGGGAGATAAGAAAAGTAATATATTAAATAATCACTGATTAGCAGGATTTGCAGATACAAATGGAAGGTTTAAAATATTAATAGAAGAAACAAAAGGTCAGCTAGGACAAAAAAAGGAGAGTATAAAATTAGAATGAGAAATAAAACAAAAAGAAAAAGAATATTTAGAAGAAATAAAAAAAGCAATAGGTGGAGAAATAAAAAAGAATGAAGAAGGATATATATATAAAGTAACAACTTGAAAAAGAGTAAAAAAAATAATAGATTATTTTGATAAATATAGTTTAAATTCTTCAAAGTATGTAAGTTATTTTAAATGGAGAAAAGTATATAGAATAATATATAGAAAAGAACATTTAACAGAAAAAGGATGAAAAAAAATAAAAAGAATAAATAAAAATAATAACCTCAGAGACTAGATATCTGATTAGCAGTATATAGAAAGCTAAAAAAAATAGTCCAAGAAAAAGACAAGAGCATATTTTACAGCGGCGACAATGATAATAGCAGTACCAACAGGAATAAAAATATTCTCATGATTAGCAACAATATATGGAGGAAGTATAAGATTTAATACACCAATGTTATTCGCAATGGGATAAAATATGAGTCCCAAAAAATTACATAATATGCTAAAAAGAAAAGGATACTTAACAATTAGCAGGGAAGCGAACCTTAGAGACTAAATATGTAATCAATTATCAATAGAATATGTAAGAATAAAAGAAAAAGAAAATTAGCAACTAATAGTGAATAAAAAAAAGAAAAGTGAGGAAAACGTAGGGATAGGATCTAAGATAGAATAAAGAAATTAGATAAAGAAAACGTTTAAAAAAAATAACAGCATATAAAGAAAAAAGAAATGCCACAATTAATACCAATATATTTTGTAAACCAAGTAAGTTTTTTATACTTAATATTAATAATCTTAATAGTATTAGTATCAAAAGTATTTTTACCAAGAATACCAAGATTATCTTTAGTAAGAAAAGCACTTACAGAAGGGTCAATAAAAAAGTAATGAAAATCTCATCTTTGGGGGGTGAGAAGAGATTTAATGACTTACAAACATTTCCCCTATTACCAATAATATTATCAATAATAATAGCATTAATATTAATACTAGAATTATATATACCAATCGACGTGTATAATAATACAGCATTAGGCTTAATACCTAGTACTACATTATTAACGAGAGGAATAACATGAAGTACAGAGGAAGAGTCAAGCCAAGATTCAGAACTAGAGAGCCTAAGTTCAATGGATTCAGCAGAGATAACGAGGGAAGCTATGGAGAAAATATGAAATGGCTTAAGAGTCTTGAGAGGAGAGGAAGAAAGAAGCCTTATAGAAGGAGGAGCTTGTGATTTTAATGATAATGAAACATGAGTAGAAATGGAGAATATGATAGAAATAATAACCGAGGAGGCCGCCTATGGGGCGACGGGAAATGGAATATTAGGATTAAGAGAGAATTGGAATAGGGTAATAATAGAGGCATATAATTGAAGTAATATAAAAAGTGTTCATATGTTCGATAGTATAAAAGGGGATACATGAATGATATTTTATGATAGAATCGGTGTTAATAATGAAAATAATACTATAAGTATTGTGAAGACTATAGATAATGTAGTAAATTTTAGCTCGAGTGAAGTGTGATTATACCAAAATGGAAACACATTAAATATGCTATTAGAAAATATCATGTTTATATTCAATTAATTAGCATTAGTATTAGTATAAAATAAAGGACACTAAAAAAAAAGGGTTGTTAGTGACATAATGGAGCGGGGAAGGGGCTCCATTAATATCTTATCTTTATATAGCGTTAAATGTTTCCTTTGAACTAGGAATGAGTTCATTTTTATACTTAACTACTTTTATATGTTTAAAAAATTCAATATTTTTATATTAGACTTATTTCCTACACTATTAACCATTATTATTATTTATGTATGTCTTTTAAATGAAAATTACATATTAGCTTTGTGATTTATTCTATTAAAATTGTTTAATTCTGAAATTTTTATAAAATCTTTTCATACACAATTAACACCCCATTTATCCACAATTTGTGAATTTTATAACTATTTATTTATAAATAGGTATTTAATTATTGTATTATGAACATCATTATTTTTTGTACTAATTCTGTTTAATTTAAGGGGACTGATTATATTTACTATTTTGATTTCTTACCCTATTATATTTTTCAGGAAATTAGAAACGTTTAACTACCCTACAGCAGAACTTGTGAAGTTTACACTTAAACATATTCCACCAGATGCTACTAGACCTATTGTTGTAGTTGTTTTAATAGGTGGTAGTGTGGTTTATTACAATATGCTTCAGAAACATAAATTAGAGAGCTCTAAACTATTAGCTGATGTTCTTAGAGATAATGCTGATATGTATTGTAGAATAAATGTTAATAGCTCAGAATGTAAAGCATCTAAATTACTACTACAAGAATTTACTAAAACAGCTTTCAATTTAACAGGTAATAAATTTCCTAATACAATTAAGGAACCTACTATAGGAGATATTATAATTAATAAAGAAAGTTATAATATAACTGATGATCAGGTCAAAGCCTTAACTGAAATTCAAAAGGGAGTATTAGATTCAGATTTAGCTAAAATGGCAGAAATAATGAAAATCATTTCAGAATAAAAGAATATTATATTCTTGGATAAATAGTTTAATGTAAAACCTAATATTCATTTAGATATTGGTTCAAATCCAATTTTATCCCTGCGGTGATAATCATAAATTATATCACCTCACGCTTTGAAACAGCCGGTTTCATATTTATAAATTAATTAAAACAAAAACATGATTCTTTTTAACTTAAAATTATTTTCTAAAGAAAATGATACAATTATATTAAAAATCACATCAGCACATGTTAATATTACATCTCTAGACAATCTTTTTCAATTAAATGTTTCTCTATTCAATTATTATACAGAATCTTTAACACAAACTGGTTACATATATTCAGAATCAGTAAAAGATATGATAAGGTTTAATAAGAAAAATACAACATTGATATATATATCAGATATTGAATCAACTAATGAACTTGTTGAATCTTACAGGGATATTTCAGGTTACAATTTTCATATATATACACCTATAAATACTGTTGAGATAATTAGAAACTCCATTTTATATGAGTTGGATAAATCAACTGAAAATAAGGATATTAATTTTACTGTAACTAATAATTGTTATTTTATTCTAAGCCCCAATTATCCTTTATATGATTTTGTTCAAGTATGTAAAAATAATGATATAATAATCACTGGTGGTCCTAAAGCTTTTGAGTTTGATACTCAACATTCTAGATTGTCGAATTTAATAAAAAATGTTGGATTAAAAGATTCACACCTTAGTGATAATCATCCAAATAACAACTTAATTAGAAAAATTACAAAAAAGAAAAAAATTTATACACTCAATAGTAATAAGTCATATTCTACTATGGCATCTTCGGAAAAATTAATGTTATTCACTCATAATGATTACTTTCAGAAACTTAACAAAATTCTATTATCTAATAATACTCTGGAAGAAAAGCAACTAGAACTTGAAAAAACTATTAATAATTATTACCATGATATCCACATTAAGGATTTATCAGACTATTCAAATATAAATAGGACCTTTTTAAATAAATACGCTTTAGATTTCTTTAAAAATTTAAAAGGTTTTTTAGATATAAATCCAACTCATATACTATCAAAACTCCCCGTTAATGTAATTATAGGATTAACTATAAAGGTGTTCTTAAGATATGTTGCTAAATCTTCCAACAAAATAAATAGAACTAATTTAATAATGGATATAGGAAATGTTATTATAGAAAGAATATATTTATTAGATGATGGTATTAAATCTTCATATACATATGAAGAATATTTAAGTAAGAATACATTTAATATAACGGATATAGGTAATATCTTAATTGAGTTACTTAATCATAAAGAACATTTATTTACTCCAAAAACTTTCATTGAGGATAATAAAAGGGTATTATATCTTATATTGAAAGGGGATTTAGATTCATTACTTCATTTTATCCCAATAAGATTGCCAATGATAGTTCCCCCTAAAGAATGAACAGATGAGGGATATGGTGGTTATTTATTGAATGGAAAAGAGTATATAGAAAACATTAAAATTACATCATTTGATAATAAAGGGTCAACAATAGTAAATAGTACAGTTAAAAATTCTATAAATATGCTATCTAGAGTAGGATTTAAAATCAACCTTGATATGCTAAATTACTTAATTGAGAACCCTCCACAACCAAATACCATTCATCCTGACACTAAACATTTTAATGACCTTAATAATAAAATACAAAAAGAGATATTGATACATAATAGTAAATATATTAATAATAAAATTATAATTAATTTTGCTAAATTTTTATCTCAAGTAGAAGTGTTTTATTTCCCTTATAAAATTGATTGAAGAGGAAGATTATATACAACTTCTACTTATCTTTCACCACAGGGTAATGAGTTAGCTAAATCTCTATTAAAGTTCGCTAAACCCTCAATAACAAAAGTTTTGAAAATCTTAAAATTTATGGGGCTTCTCTATATGTCAATAGAACATAGAATCAAATGAATTGATAATAATCATGATAATATATTAGCATTAGATGATTCATTTATTAGCAAAGCTAAAAACATTTATTTATTCAGAGCCTTTTCATACGAATATAAAGCAATTATAAACAATATAATAAGTTCAGAATCTTCACTATTACCAATACAGTTAGATTGTACATGTTCAGGTTTACAGCATTTAGCATGTATTATTAATGAGTTTAACATAGCTAAGCTTACAAATTTGTTACAATCTGATGCAAGTCAATCCCCAGAGGACATTTATACCAAATGTTGTGAATTAGTTAAAAATGATATTGCAATTATTATAGCTCAAAAATCTAAACATTATAGATTGGTAAATTTAAACCTTAATAGAAAACTTATTAAGAAGATTATAATGACAATACCATATAATGTTACAAAATACACTATTAGAGCTTATTTAGTTGAGCATTTTACACCTAAATTAAATACCGATTCTAATATAAAATCTAAATATATTTATTTATTAAATGAGTATGGTGAGAATTTTATCACAGATATGGATCTTACAAAGTTATGCGATTGTCTATATAATATTTTGTATAAATATTCTCCGCAGTTAAAAAACTTGGTAGATTACTTTTCTAAAATTACTATTATGATGAATGAATTGAATATCCCTATAATATGAAACACACCGTCAGGATTAAAGATAACACAAAAATACGTGAAAATGGAGACAAAAAGAGTCTCAAGCACAGTTTATAAGAAAACTAATACAATATCCATATCAATACCGACAAATGTAATAAATAAGAATAAACAGAAAATTGCCTTAATGCCTAATTATGTTCATTCTATGGATGCAAATTCTTAATTAAGTTCCATAAACTTAAAACTGGTAAATATTTTAATTTTTTCTGTATACATGACTGCTTTGCTACAACTGCCTATAATACCGAGTTGTTAAAGAATTGTGTTAAACAAACATTCATTGAGCTATATGGTAATAAAGATTTTTTTGTCATTTTAAAATAATTATAATATATAAATATAAGATCATCCATCTTAAGGTTGGAAAGAGAAAATGAAAGAAATAATTTAAGAATAGAAAAGTATAAATTCATCTTCCCTATTAAAGCAAAGAAAAATAAAAAGTGAAAAGAAAAAAATAAAATAAGAATGCAGAATAGAGTTTTATACAAGGACGCTGAAAGAAATTGGGAGTCAGTGACAGAAAGAAGCGGGGAGGGGGCTTCTTTAAAACAAAAAAAAAGATAATAGAAAAAAATAGTCCAAAAAGAAATAGAAAGTCATATTCTTATTCACATTAGGAGGATAAAATCTGTTAGTTCTCGAAAAATGTTACTATATGCTGGGAGTATAAAAGAAAATAACCAGCAGGTCGATATAGATCGACCTCAGAGACTAAATGTAACAACTTAAAAGTATAACATAAGTAAGAGATAGTCCAAATAGAAAGTAACAGGAGTAGTATTAGCAAATGCATCAATAGACATAGCGCTTCATGATGGAGAAAGATATAATATAATAAACCAAATATTATTAATGAATATAAGTAATAATAATATAAAAACTTATATAGAAAAATATTGAGTAGGATTATTAGAAGGTGATGGATCAATAATAGTAAGAAGGAATAAAGGAAATAAAATATATGGAGCATTTGAAATAAGTTTAAAATATTTAAAAGAGAATGAAGAAATGTTAAATTTAATATCAAAATATATAGGAGGGAAAATATATAAAGAGAAAAAAAATAAAGAAATAATAAAAATAAAATGAGTAGCAGTATCAAAAAAAGACGTAGAAAATTGTTTAAATATATTAACAAAATATCCATTATTAACAAGTAGAAAAATATGTCAATTAGAACATTTAAAAAAATGTATAAAAATAAAGGATTGAAATTATCATTTAAAAACTAGAGATAATAAATATAATGAACAAATAAAAATAATAAATAATAATAATAATAATTTTGTTTTACCTTCTTATTTTAATTGTTGATTAAGTGGGTTTATAGAGGCTGAAGGTTGTTTTAGATTTAAAAATAATAAACCTTCATCTTTTTATATATCTCAAAATGAGGATAAATATATATTAAATGGAATAAAAAAGTATTTTAATTGTAATCATAAAACAGGAATAAATAAAGATGTAAGATCTTTAAAAACACATTATAGAATATCACTATCAGGAAAACCTTTTATAAAATTATTAAATGATCATCTTTTAAAATATCCTTTATTAGGGAATAAAAGAGTAAGCTATAATATTTGGTTAGATTTATGTTAGATTAAATAAGCGTCGTGTGGTTTCATTGCTGTGTTTATATAATAAAATATAAACGGTAAAATATAATAATTTTGCTAACGGAAAAATCTTTTATATGGAAAATTAAGCGAATTCCAACCACGTATATAAAAGGCTATTCCGTGGAAACCAAAGAGAAGAGATATCTTTTTAAGTAGGATCCGTAGAGACTAAACGCAATGCATTAAATAATTAATGAAATTATAGTCCAACTCTTCAAGTGATTGAAGAAAAATTGACTTATTACGTGGTAGCACACTTCCACTATGTATTATCAATGGGAGCAGTGTTTGCATTATTTGCAGCATTCTATTACTGAATAGGAAAAATAACAGGAAAACAATATAACGAGTTATTAGGACAAATCCACTTCTGAACAATGTTCATAGGGGTAAATATAACATTCTTCCCAATGCACTTCTTAGGATTAGCGGGTAAAGGAAATCCTAGGTATTTTAATGAAGAGAAATTATCTTTAAACTTAATGGTAGCACTATGTGCAGCAAGTATCTTATATTATTCAATAGAATTAAATATAGAGAATCATGTAATAAATGGAGCTTTAAGTCTTTCTTTAAAACATAAAAAAAATATAATCCAAATTCCATATGGTCCACATATAAAACCGATCTGGTTAAATGAGCCAGTAAGATTATATAATAATCCTAATAAGGATAAGAATATAATAGGTTCTGATAATAAAAAAAGATCTATAATATATCAATGGATTAATTTAATAACAGGAAAAATATATGTAGGAAGTGCTTGGAATGGTTCATCAAGATTATTTAGTTATTGGACTCCTAGTATTTTAAAAAGAAATTATCCAATATATAATAATATGAACTATTATGGAAAATATAATTTTGCTTTAGCAATATTAGAAGATCTAGGAACATCCGGTGAGGTAACTAAAGAATATATACTTACTAGAGAACAATATTATTTATCTAAGCAAGCAGACTAAAGACAAAAGGGGAGTAAATAACCCATTATATAAAAAATGGTATATCTTTTAAAGGAAAAATATTTAGTAGAAATAAACTTCATTAAAGTATTAAAAATGCCCCTACAGAGTTACGACTCTGTAAGAAAATTGGGTGAATTGCAAGGATCTCTTTAAAAGTATAAGATTTAGAGACAATTTGCAGCTAATCTTATTACGAAGTACTATTATATCATAATAGGTAATAAGCAAGTTCAACGACTAACGGGTGAGTAACTTCAACAATAATCCCGACACGAGCGCCCAACTATCAAATGCTGATAGATGACATAGTCTGAACCCATCCAGGAGGATGGGAAATAGGGTTTAAATACCCTATGATAACAAAATTGATGCCAAGAAGAATACCAGATTACCCAGATGCATATTCAGGATGAAACTACATAGCATCATTTGGATCATTTATAAGTTTAATAGCAACAGTATTATTCTTATATATAGTATTTGAATTATTAACAAATGAAGAAAAAGCAGTAGATCATGGAACAAAAGAATATTTCTTATCAGATCCAAAAACAAAATATGCAACAACATTAGAATGAAACTTATCAAATCCACCAGCATTCCACTGTTTCAACAACTTACCAAAACAAAGCTAAAATAAGATAAGGATAGAAAAATAAGAACAAAAAAGAGAAAGAAAAGAAAAGATTGGTTATAGTATAAACAAAAAGAAAGAAATATGAAATTAGCTTTATTAATATTTTTAATAGGAATAGAAGGATTTGTAATAAATAATAGAAATTTAATATTAATGTTAATATGTATAGAAATAATGTTATTAGGGATAACAATATTAATATTAGTATTCTCAATACAATTTGATGATATATTAGCTCATATATATTCATTATATATAATAGTATTAGCAGGAGCAGAATCAGCAATAGGATTAGCGATATTAGTATCATTCTATAGATTGAGAGGATCAATATCATTAAATTATCCAAGTATAAGTAAATAGTCTAAGGATAAGATAAGTGTAAGGTCATTATAGTGTAAAAAAGAAAGGAAGTGGAGAAAAGAAAAAAAAAGGAATGATAAGAACAATAATAACAACAATAACAAATGATGCAGCAGAAGCGTGACAAATAGGATTTCAGGATAGTGCCTCACCAATAGCAGAAGGGATATTAAACTTACATAATGAAATATTATATTATTTATTAGTAACATTAGTATTAATATGTTGAGTAATGACATCAATAATAATAAAATTTAATGAAAATACAAATAAATTTACATATAAATATTTAAATCACGGTACATTGATAGAGTTAATATGAACAATAACACCAGCATTAATATTAATGGCAATAGCAATACCATCATTTAAATTATTATATTTGATGGATGAAGTAGTAGAACCAACAATAACATTAAAAGTAACAGGTTTTCTTCTTAGGTGGCCTGAAATTATATATAATAAATAAAAGAAAAGATACCTATGAATTAATCTATGAAAATCAAAGAGAAATAATAGGTGAAAAAAATAATATTTTAAACCAAGATTTAATTAAGAATCATATAATGAAATTTAATATACCAAATATAAAAGCAAATAAAAGAATAGGACCCCATAATAAAGAAATAATATCAGTGATAATAGGGTCATTATTAGGAGATGCCTATGCAAATAGAAAATCAATAGAAGGAATAAGGATAGTATATAAGCAAGGGATAAAAAATAAAGAATATTTATTTTGGTTATATGAATTATTTTATAAACAAGGATATTGTACAAATTTATTACCTAGAAAATATACTAGAAAATTAAAAAAAGGTGATGAAATAAAAGAATATTATGGATATGAATTTAATACATTTACATTTAGAAGTTTAAATTGGATACATAAAATGTTTTATAAAAATGGTAAAAAAGTAATAAATCCTAAAATAGAGGAATATATAGATCCATTAGCATTAGCAATATGAATACAAGATGATGGAGGTTGAACAAAATATGGAGTAAGAATATCAACAAATAGTTTTAAATTAGAAGAAGTACAATTATTAGAAAAATTACTTAAAAAGAAATTTGATTTAAATTGTACAATACAAAAAATACAAACTCCTGATCAATATTCTATATATATAAAAGCAGAGTCAATGGAAAAATTAAGAAAAATAGTATTACCATATTTACATAAATCAATGTATTATAAATTAGGGTTAAAAATATAAAGTTCTTTTCATGGCCGAAGGGCCTCAAACAAATATATATAATAGTCGTGAGATATAAGATGAAAATATATTTCTAAGATTTCGACAGGGATCTTAAAGGATAATTGACATGGATCATTATCTTTTGGCGACACGAGTGTAAACGGTTAAAATATAATTAGAAATCAATACCAGAAACTTTCTAAATAGGAGGTTTTAAGTAATTATACAAGACCGTCAGTAAATGGTTTTTATTTTTTTATATTTACTGCTACAGACTGGGTCACTTGTGGGTATCACCCGTTGATGCTTAATGTACAGTCGAACGCACCAATGGTATTGAAGTACAGAATACTCAGATTATGGGAATGAATCAGACAATATAGAATTTGATTCATATATGGTACCAACAGCAGATTTAGAATTAGGAACATTAAGATTATTAGAAGTAGATAATAGAGTAGTAGTACCAGTAGATACAAATGTAAGAGTAATAGTAACAAGTACAGATGTAATACACTCATTAGCATTACCATCATTAGGAGTAAAAATAGATTGTGTACCAGGAAGATTAAACCAATCTTCATTCTTAATAAAAAGAGAAGGAGTATATTATGGACAATGTTCAGAATTATGTGGAGTAGCACATGGTTTCATGCCAATAGTAGTAGAAGGAGTATCATTAGAAAAATACTTAGCATGATTAAACGAAGAATTAGGGACTTAACACTCATAATTTAATCTTATCAACAGTTCTTTTAAATGAAAAAAAACAAATAAATGAAATAAGAAATTCACCATAAAGTATATTTATGTATTATTAGTCCTATAACGGATAAAGTAGTAGACGGAACTTTAACTTATTTAGGATATCAAATGTTAATAGAAAAATTAATGTCAAGATGATTTAAAAACAAATGAAGATGCAGTATTAAAAGCAAGTAAAGCTCTTCAAAAACAAATGGAAAATGCTGTACAAAACAAAGTAAATTAATAATAATAGGAACAGCAATCCTAGCCGAATTAGCTTAATAAGGTAAAGCATACGTTTTGTAAACGTAATAATATATGTTCGAGTCATTTATTCGGCAGTAAAAAGGGAAATGAGGGAGGAACTGGGAAAAGAAAAAAAAATGAAATTTTTAGAAAAATTAGTATTAATCGTACCATTATCGAGTATAGCTGTAAAAGGACATTCAGCTAGAAAATGGGTACTTAAGTTGTTGTTAAAAGTAAGTGTAGTAATAGGTATTATTTATTGATTAGGTATTAGTAACGAAATAATATTCTGTATGGATTCGGACGGAAATATAGAGGATTTGACGCCCGGGCCACAAATAAGAGTTGTAATAGACCCCACAAACGCAGATATAAGTAAAAGTGGTATAGATATAAGTATACCAGAACACTCACTAATGTTAGGAATCGTGTTTTCAATAATAGGGATAGTAATAGCTTTATATGTATGAAAATATAATAGCATAGTGAGTGAAAGCTTAGAAAAAAGTAATCTAAAAAAAAAGATAATTAACTCAAATTCAGAATTAGTAAGAAAAGTAGGTAGGTTTATGTTTGGTATTGACCATATGAGAAGAAAGGTAGTAAAAGGGTTAAGTGTGTTAATATTAAATTATGGGGAATCTTTTATCATTATGGTAATATTAGCATCAGCAATACCAATGATAAGTAGAATAAGGATAAAGAAAAAAAGAGGGAAAGTGAAAGAGCTCTCGAGGTCGAGATAAGGAAAATAGACCTACTTGGAGAAATTGGTAAACTCGAAGAACTTAAATTTCTTTGCCTATGGCTTGAGGGTTCAAGTCCCTCAGTAGGTAAAACAAAAAAAGGAGAATATAGCTTAAATGGTAAAGTTTTAAATTTTTAATTTACATGATTTGGGTTCAAATCCCAATATTCTCAAAAGAAGGAATGACAAAGAAACAAAGAAAAAGAAAAAATGAGATTATCAAGAAGTGAGAAATGAAAAAGAAATAAAACTTGGTCAACAAATATATATAGTTATAATGATATAAACGACTATTTAAATAAAGAAAAATTAATAAATAAAATATTATTACATAAATATAAGAAAGAAAATTGAGTATCAAATCCGTATTATGAGAATACAGGAAAGGAATTACAAATAGTATTGTTAAAATGTAAGAAACAAGAGGCAATAAAAGAAAAGATATTATTATTAATAGAGAATATAAAAGGATTATTAGAGAATAAAATAAAATTATTAATATATGGGAATATAGGGATATTATCAGAGAAGGAAAGAAAAGAGAAATTAAATGAGCTTTTAGGAGGAGGGGAATTGGAAGAAACAGTAATAGAGAGATTAAAGATAGAGGAAGAAAAAGTAAGAAATTTATATGAAGAATATAAAAAGATAATATTATTAAAGAAAGATGTAGAAGAAGTAAAAGAATTATATAGAAAAAATAAAGAAATAATAAAAATAGAGGAAGAAGAATGAATAAAATTATATGAAAAAAATATAAAAGAATGAAGTAATATAGATGAAGAATTAGAATTATATAAAAAAGAAAAAGGAGAAATAGAAAGAATAGAAAAAGAATTAAAGGGATTAAAAGGGAAAAGAAGAAAACAAAATTGAAGAAAAAGAAGAAAACAAAATATAAAAAAACAAAAAAAAAGAAAGAAAAAAAATATAAGTAAAAAGAAAAAAATATCAAAAGCAGAAAAATGAGAGAAAATATTAGTGTGATTATATGAGTATATAAATAAAAAAGGAATAATGGTATTAAAAGAGGATAAGAATTGAATAAAAAGTATAGGAGATAAGAAAGAGATAGAAAGAAAAGAAAATGAAGAAAGAATATTATTAGAAGAATATATAAAAGGAATAATAGAAAAAGAAGTAAAAATAAGAATAATAAAAGTAAAAAGTCCAATATTAGATAGTAAAATGATAGGAGATTGAATAATAAGAAGCTTAACAAATAAAAGTTTTAAAAAAATAAGAAAAGATATAAAAAAGATGATAAAAATATCAGGAATGGAAGAAACAAATAATACATATGATTGAAATAAAATAAAAAAAAGCTTATGAAATAAAAGCATAAGATCATATATAAAAGGAATATATATACAAATAAAAGGGAAAATAAGTAAACAAAGAAGAGCAGGAAGAAGTATGAAAAAAATATTTAAAATAGGAGAAATGTCAAGAAATAATATAAATTCATTAAATGATAATACATTAATACAAAAAAAAGGAAAAAATGGTGTATATTCATTAAAAGTATGCTTAAGAACAATAATAATATAAAGGTCATAAGGGGATATAACTTAACTTGGTAAAGTGATCGATTTGCAATCGGTAAGATATGAGTTCGAATCTCGTTATCTCCAGGATAGATGACAGAGTCCGGTTTAATGTGATGCACTTGAAATGCATAGAGAAGATAATTTCTCCTAGGGTTCAAATCCCTATCTATCCATGAGCGGATTGAGGTCAAAAGGAAAGACGTCTATTTTGGGATTAGAAGATTACGAGTTCGAGTCTCGTCAATCCGAGGGAAAGAGGGTAACCAAAGAAAAAGAAAGGAAAAAAAAAGAAAAGAATGATAACAGCATTAATAATGTTACCAATAATAGGATCAATAATAATAGCATTAACATCAAATATAAGAATATCAAAATTAATAGCGTTAATAACATCAATGATATTAATAATATTATATGTAATAATATGATTAATATATAATACAAACAATAATTATTTTCAATTTGTAGAAATATATAATAGTTATTATCCAATTCAAATGGGAATAGATAGTATATCATTATATATGATAGGATTGACAATATTATTAATACCAGTATGTATACTATCAACATGATCAACAGTAAAAGAGAATGTAAAATTATATTTAATATTATTTTTAGGATTAGAAACAATATTAATATTAGTATTTGTATTATTAGATATATTATTATTTTATATAACATTCGAAGCAAGTTTAATACCAATGTTTTTAATAATAGGGATATATGGAGGAAGAGAAAAGAAAATATATGCAGCATATCAATTTTTTATAATAACATTATTAGGATCATTATTAATGTTATTGGCGATAATAGTAATGTACTCACAAATAGGATCAACAGAATATGGAATATTAGCAATAAGTTCATTATCAAAAGAAAGAGAATCAATACTATGATTAGCATTATTTATATCTTTTGCAGTAAAAACACCATTAATACCAGTGCATGTATGATTACCAGAGGCGCATAGTGAAGCGAATATAGCAGGATCAATAATATTAGCAGGTAAAAAATATGCCTGCTCAAAAGATAACTATATGCTGGAAACTCCTAAAGCCTTAAGTACTAATCAAGATCAAAAATTGATAAGTGAGAATCTTAATGGATGAAACAATGGACAATCAGCAGGAAACTACATAGAAAATATAATAGGATTGAAATGAAATACCTTAACCCCACAATATCAATTGTCTAATATTAAGCTAAGTAGAATCTTCAGAGACTATACGTTTAAATTAAGAAAAAATACACAAAACATAAAAAGATTTAATTCAACAAATACTAAGTCAAATAATCTATCGAGCTATTTAGCAGGATTAATAGAAGGGGATGGTTGTATATATATAGCAAAAAATAATATAAACGCATCTCAAATACAAATAACATTTAATAGTAAAGATTTACCTTTAGCTTTAATAATCCAAAAAAATTTAAGTTGTGGTAATGTTTATAAAATAAAAGGAGCCAATGCTTATAATTATTGTATAACTAAAAGGGCAGATTTAGCTAAAGTAATAAATTTAATAAATGGATATATGAGAACTCCTAAGATAAATCAATTATATCTATTGATTGATTGGTTAAACAATTTAGGATTTAATATAGAGAAAAAACCTTTAGATTCAAGTGCTTTAAATTCAAATGCTTGATTAAGTGGATTTATAGATGCAGATGGTCATTTCTCAGTAAGATGTTCAATTTTAGAAGAAAAATTACAAAAAGCCTCTTGTAGCTTTGAATTAATACAACAACAAACAAGAAAAGATGAAAGTTCATTATATGATATAATGTTAAAAATAAGTCAATTTTTATTAACTTCTGTAAAAAATGTTTTGAGATATAATAAATATTCTCAATATAGATTAAGAACTAGCTCTTTAAATTCAAATTTAATATTAAAAGAGTATCTAAGTAATTATCCTTTATTTAGTAGTAAATATTTAGATTATTTAGATTGATGTAAAGTATTAGAATTATTTTATGTACAAAAAAAGAAATCAATAAATGACATTAAACAAATTCAAAAGATAAAATCAAAAATGAATAATAAAAGAACTTATTTAATTTGAAATCATTTAAATGATTTTTATACTGAAGATTAAAGTTTAATAATTTTCTTAATAAGATATGGTCCAACCAGTTACGAAAAGAGCTGTACAATCAACTTAACCTATATATTAGGTAGTATATTAGGAAAGTAGATAAAAAGAGTGGTATTACTAAAGTTAGCAGGATATGGATTAATAAGATATTCAATAAATATATTACCAGAAGGATCAATATATTTTATACCATTAGTATATGGATTATCAATAATAAGTATAATATATTCAAGTTTAACAACATTAAGACAAATAGATATGAAAAAAATAATAGCTTATTCATCAATAGGTCAAATTGGCCCTTATTACTCAAAGAGTAATACGCAACAAACTATATGCGGGAAATTTCAAGAAGAAAATTCATTATTACAGAATACTAAGAATGTAAGTAGTCAGAATGATTCCTTTTTAGTAAGAATTTTTGTAATATTATGGAACAATCCGCAGATAACCAAAGCACTAAAATTAAGAGTGTTAGTAGGAATCTCAGAGGCCATATGTTTGTTATCTACAAAGAAAGAGTATTCAACATCAACAAAGAATAGAATAAAAGCTGAAAAAAGATTTAATGAATGATTAGGAGGATTAATAGATGGAGATGGTCATTTTTATGTATCAAAAGAAGGATGATCCGCAGGATTAGAAATAACTATGGATTTGAGAGATGAACATTGTTTACATATAATAAAACAAAAATATGGAGGATCAATAAAACTAAGATCAGGAGTAAAAGCAGTAAGATATAGATTACATCATAAAGATGGATTAATACTATTAATACAAGATATAAATGGAAATATAAGGAATCCAATAAGAATAGAACAATTAAAAAAAGTATGTTTAAAATATGAAATAGAAGTAAAAGAACCAATAGCATTAGAATATTCAAATGGATGATTAGCAGGATTTTTCGATGCAGATGGGAATATATCAATACATAAAGAAAACAATGTAATAAGAATAGCAATAACTCAAAAAGAGAAAGAAATATTAGAACCATTAGAAAAATTATATGGAGGGAAAATATATATGCATAATAAAAACAAAACAGCATATAAATGAATAATATTCAGAAAAGAAGAAATAGATTTAATAAATAAAAATTATTTTCATATAAATCCATCAAGATCTAAAAAATCAGTAAGATTAAATTTAATAGACAAATTCAATGAATTAAAGGAATTAAAATGTCATTTAGCAGAAAAAGACACAATATTAGGTAGAGCTTGGAAACATTTAGAGACTAAATGGAATGAAGGCTTTAAAGAAGAGTAGATAAAGAGATGGTCCAGCTTCGATAAAAGAATCGAGGAGCACATGGGAATAGTAATGTTAGGAATATTTTCATATAGTATAGAAGGAATAGAAGGATCAATAATATTAATGATAGCACATGGATTTGTATCACCAGGATTATTTATAATAGTAACAGCATTATATGATAGAACACATACAAGAATATTAAAATATTATAGAGGAGTAACAATAGGAATGCCAGTATTATCAATAATGTTCTTTATATTAACATTAGCAAATATGGCAGTACCATTAACAGGAAACTTTGTAGGAGAATTTATGAGTTTCTTAGGAGCATTTAAAGCAAATCCAATGGCAACAGTATTAGCAACATCAGGAATAGTATTAGCAGGAGGATATTCAATATGATTCTATAATAGAGTAAGTTTTGGAGTAGAAAGTGTATATATAGGGAAAATGAATGATTTAGATAGAAGAGAAGTATATATATTATTACCATTAATAATAATAACAATGATAATAGGAGTATATCCAAATATAATATTAGAATCATTACATATACCAGTATCAAACATATTAATAAATTAATAAGGATCTAGAGAGAGAAAAGAGTCAAGTACATCAGCCGTAGGCGGCAAGGAGAAAGGAGTAAATGACGAAAATGGAGAACAGCAAGGGGATAAAATGAGAAAGAAAAAACAAAGATATGTATTTATCAATAATAATATTACCATTATTAAGTGGTATTTTAATAGGTTCATTAGGGAGAAAATTAGGGATTTATGGAAGTAAAATATTAGGATGTACAGCAATAACAATAAGTTGTATATTATCAATAATAGCATATTATGAAGTAGCAATATCAGAATCACCAGTAAATATATGAATAATAGAATGAATAAATAGTGAATATTTAGAAATATCATGATCAGTAAATATAGATACATTAAGTGTAAGTTTATATTTACCAGTATTAATAGTATCATGTTGTGTTCATTTTTATTCAACAGATTATATGGGAGCAGATCCCCATGTGCCAAGATTTTATAGTTATTTATCATTATTTACTTTCTTTATGCTAGTATTAGTAAGTGGAGATAATTTATTATTAATATTCATAGGTTAAAATTTCTAGCTTATGTAAAATTCTACTATATGCTGAGAAAACTAAAAAAGAAAATCAGCAAGTCTAAATAAGACTTCAGAGACTAAATGTAGAATATCTGAAAAAGATAAAGAAATAGTCCAAAATTTTATAAATTTTATATAAAAAAAAAAGTGGGTAGTGATATTTAAAGGATTATTAAATCAAATACTTTGGTATAGAAATAATAAGACCAGTAGGAGAAAAATATATTAAAATTATCTGATTATCAAAAAGAAGCTTTAATAGGTTTAATATTTGATCAATCAGAGGATAAACATAGTGAATATATAATGTATTTATATGATTTATTTGAAGATTTTGTAGGTTCTACTCCAATAGTAACAAATAGAAAAGTAGATAATAGTGTTCAATTTAAAACATTAGCTTTTCCTTGTTTTAATATTTATAGGGATTTATTTTATCCAAAAGGAAAAAAAATAATACCAGAGAATATAAATGAACTTCTTACACCAATAGGATTAGCTTATTGAATAATGGATGACGGAGGTAAAGGGTCAAGAGGAGATTTAATATTACATACAAATAATTATACATTAGAGGAAGTAAAGAGAAGAGAGAATTACCTAAAATAAGAGAATTAGTAATGCCATATATGCATAATTCAATAAAATTTATAAAAAAAGTGGGAGGGTGTAGGTATATGCTCTTATTTATTAGTAAATTTCTGATTTAAAAGAATACAAGCAAATAAAGCAGCAAAGAAAGCATTAATAATGAATAGAATAGGAGATTGAGGATTAACATTAGGAATGATAGTAATAATATGAGTATTTGGGAACTTAGAATTATCAACAATATTTAGCTTAGCACCATTAATAAATGTAGAATTATTAACAATAATATCAATATTAGTATTAATAGGAGCAATGGCTAAATCAGCACAGTTAGGCCTTCACACTTGACTGCCAGATGCCATGGAGGGTAAAGTAGGGCTCTCGTTAAATTTCAGAAAATGCAGAGAAAGTTTGAAAGTTCTTGGTCCACTCAATAAAATATTGTTCGGAATAATCCAAGAATTAGAACAATCAGCAGGAAAAGATAATATTTCCTCAGAGACTAGATATGAAAGATTAGAGAAGATTGAGAATAAAAAAAGTTTAGATTCAATATTTAAATTTTGATTTATAGGATTTACTGAAGGAGATGGATCATTTATAGTAGATAAAAGAGGTTATTTAGAGTTTAAAATAACACAATCAAGTATAGATGTTCAAATATTATTAGATATTAAAAAAGAATTAGGGTTCGGTTCAGTATCAGTACAAGATAAAAAGAATAAAACTCATCATTTTAGAGTAAGAGATAGAGAAGGAATCCAAAAATTAATAGAAATATTTAATGGAAATTTATATACGGAAAGGAAAAGAAATCAGTTTAAACAATGATTAGAAGCATTTAATCCAACTATAGATAATGCATGATTATCGGGATTTACAGATGCAGAAGGTTGTTTTACAGTAAGTATATTAAAAAGATCAGAAACATATATTAGAATTAATGACAAAGATAGCAGAAAAACTAGATGGAAAAGTAAGTTATTTGAAAAATTATAATGGTTATAATATGACAGTAAATCTAATGAAATTAGAGAAAATAATAAGTTACTTAGAGAAATATAATTTAAAGACAAAGAAAAATATAGATTATAGAAATTGATTGGAAATATATAAATTAGTAAGAAAGAAAGAACATTATAAGGAAGAAGGTATAGAAGAAATCAAAAATTTAATGAAGAAAATAAATAAAAAACTCGATTCTATTTAATTAAGATATAGTCCAAACAAATAGAAAAGGCCAACACCAGTATCAGCATTAATCCACGCAGCGACAATGGTTACAGCGGGTGTATACTTATTAATAAGAGTATCACCATTATTAGAATATAGCCCAACAGGATTATTAATAATAACATGAGTGGGTGGATTTACAGCATTATTTGCAGCATCAACAGCAATATTCCAAAATGATTTAAAAAGAGTTATAGCTTATTCAACATGTAGTCAGTTAGGATGAAAATATTATCGGTATTATTAATAGGAAATATAATACAAGAAAATAGTTTATTAAGTTTAAGTGTAATAATATTAACAAAAAGACTTTAGAATTAGAGATAGAAGATTTAATAAAGCAAAAAGACATAATACCAGAAAAATCTGAGTATGTAGAAAAAATTGAAGATGTAACTAAATCAAATGAATATAATATAAAGTCAAAATATAGAAATAAAAAGACTATATATTTATGAAACAATATAATAACAAAAAGATGTTATGTAGGTAGCACTAATAATTTTTGAAACAGGTTTGGTAAATATTTTAATGAAAAATACATAATAAGTAATAAAGAAAAAATGGCTATTTGTGGGGCAATATATAAATATGGAAGCTCAGTATTTAATGAAAATAGTACAAAAAGAGAGATATTAGAGAGAGAAGATTATTGAGTAAAAAAAATAAAACCAAGTTATAATATATTAGATGTGTTGAGCCCTTTTTATGGAGAAAACCATCCAAGGTATGGGAAAGAGGTTTCTTTGGAAGTGAGAAATAAAATAAGTGCAGCTTTAAAAGGTAGAAAAATGCCAGAACAAGCTAAGTTAAACATAATAAAAGCATCGCATAAAAAAATAGTATATTGTTATGAATTTGATACTAAGTTATATGTCACTCAGTTTGAAGGATTAAGGGAAATGAGTAGACAATTAAATCTTTCTGGAACTATACCAATATATAGAAAAATAATATCAGGAAAACCTTTAGAAGGAAAATATAAAGGTACTAAAGTAAAATGGTTTGTAACTTATAATGAAATAAAAGAATAGAGAGGTATTTAAATATATTGATACCATATGTCCTAAAAAAAATTCCACTATATACTAAGAAGTAAGAAGGGTGAAGAATACGGTGTATACCTAACGTCTTAATATTAGTAGGATAGTATCTTCAGAGACTATACGTGGAAACCTCATATAGAATGAGGTAAGAAATAGTCCAAAAAAAATGATATGGTAATGGCAGTAGGTTTATCTCAATATACATTAAGTGTATTCCACTTAGTAAACCATGCATACTTTAAAGCATTATTATTCTTATCTGCAGGAGCCGTAATACATGCATTAGCAGACGAACAAGACATGAGAAAATATGGAGGATTAATAAATATAATACCATTTACATATGTAAGTATATTAATAGGATCATTAAGTTTATTAGCAATACCATATTTAACAGGATTCTATTCAAAAGATTTAATATTAGAAGTAGCATACGGACAATATAAATTAAATGGAATAGTAGCATATTGATTAGGGACAATAACAGCATTAATAACATCATTTTATTCATTTAGATTAATATATTTAACATTTATATCATATCCAAATGGAGTAAAAAATAATTATTCACATGCTCATGAACCATCATTAGTAATGACAATACCATTAGTAATATTAGGTTTCTTCTCAATATTCCATGGTTATATAGCATATGATTTATTCATAGGAGTAGGAAGTGGAATATGAGGAAATAGTATATATATAAATCCAGATAATTTAACAACAATAGAAGGAGAATTTGGATTACCATTATATATAAAATTATTACCATTTATAGGAAGTGTATCAGTAATGATAATAGGTTATATAATATATAATAGAGATGAGAGAGAAATAGCAGATACAGGAATAAGAAAAACAATATATAGATTCTTAAATAAAAAATATCATATAGATAATATATATAATACTTATTTCTTAACAAATATATTAAATATGGGATATGTTACAGGAAAAAGATTAGATAAAGGAGTATTAGAATTAATGGGAGTAACAAATATAGTTAATAAAGTTAATAGTACAAGTAATATATTAGCAAGATTTGATAATGGTTATATACCAAATATAGCAATAAATATAATAATAGGATTAATATTAATAATGGGATTAGGAGAATTAATGAAAGGAGATGAAATAATATTAATATTATTAGTATCAATGATATTATTAAATAATAATAAAAGAAATAGCCTTACCTAAGACAAGAATAAATCTATAATTCGTACGAGGGAAATGAAGTATTTTGAAATATAGTACATTGTTCAGATCATTTTTTTAAAGAAGCAGGAGAAACAGTAGAAACAAATAATAGTATAGATGCAAATAGAACTATAAATACAGATTATAATACAAGTTTAAGAATGAGTGTAGAATCTAATACAAATAATATAAACAATAGTAGATAATGCTCCTAATAATGTTAATATAAATTTTAATGGGGATTTAATAGCAACAGGAACATTATATGGGTTATCAAAAGTAATGCCTTATATACCACCAAGTTCAAGGACAGGGTTAACATTATTTACAGCTTCTATAATGATTTAAACAATAAGTTTAGAAAATGGACAGAAAGTCCTTGATTTACTATTCAATTTGCTCTTTTATTTGGATTTTTTGGTTTAATATATAATTTATACGCACAAGGATTATTTTCATATATTTTAAATATAGTATATTGTATGGTAGAAGAAAATATTTCAACATCTAGTTCTAATTCTAGTTCTAATTCTGTACCTAATGTAAGTGTAAATTTCAATATAACAAGTACTATAGAAAATATAGGGACTCTAGTAGGATTAGGGGCCGGAATATCTCAAGTAGTAAAAGTAGTACCACCTCAATCAAAACCAGTGGTAGCAATGGGATTAGGAGGTATAGCAGCATTAACATTCATATCTAAGGATTTAATTAATAATATAAATAAAAGTAATATGAAAGTAACTACAAGTGATTTAACTAGTATAAGTAATAGTGGTGATAATAGTATAATGAAATCTGTAATGGAATCTGGGATATTTGATAGTTTTAGAGATTTATCTTTTTATTAATAGTAATATATAATAAGTTTTGTAATGAAAAACTTTATGGAGACTAAAATAGTAAAATGGATAGATAAGAATTCATTAATATATAAATGGCTTAAGGGAAGTAATAATGTGTTTAATGTTATATGGATTAATATAATAAAAGGTGTAATAGTAAAAATGAAAAACTTGAAGAATTGTTATAGAATAAAAAAAGAATAAAAGAAAAAATAATGTTAGCAAGTGCAAAATTAATAGCTTCAGGAATAGCAACAATAGGATTAACAGGTGCAGGTATAGGTATAGGATTAGTATTCGCAGCTTTAATAAACTCAACATCAAGAAACCCTTCATTAAAAGGACAATTATTTAGCTACTGTATATTAGGATTCGCTTTAACAGAAGCAATAGGATTATTCTCATTAATGATGAGCTTCTTATTATTATATGCAGCTTAATAAAAAGAATGAGGAAGAGAAAGGTTAAACAAAAAAAATCAGGAAAAAGAGCAAGAATAAGTAGAAGGTAGAAGAAAAAAGAAGGGAAGGAAAGTGAAAAAAGGAGGGAAAGGGGAAAGAGAGAAAGATAAAAAAAAGGAAGGGTAAAAGAAGAAGACTGGAGAGATTAAAAGAATAGGAGCAATCATAGCTAATAATAAGATAAAACTAGCTAAAATTAATCAAAGAGAGAAAGAAGAATAAAGTGGGAAAGCTAAAGAAGTTAAAAGATTGAAAGAATTAAAGAAAGAATTTCAAGAAGGAGAAGAATAAAAGCAGAAAGAATCAAAAAGGAATAAGAAAGAGAAATTAGTAAAGAAAAATAAGAAAGTAAGAAGAGTAGCTAAAGGTAAGAAATTAGAATAAAAATGGTTAGTTAAGAATTTAAGGTTAATCATCATAACAACAAAAAGGAATAAGATAGCAATAGCCCCAACATAAATAATTAAATAAGTTAAACCAATGAAACCAAGACCTAAGAAAAGAAGATAAGAGGATGCAAAAGTAAATAAAGAAATGAAACCAATAACAGAATAAACAGGGTTAGAAGAAGAGATAGTAAGAAGAGTAGAGAAGAAAGTAAAGAGACTTAAAAACATTAACATAATAAAAGGAAAAAAAAGAGACGAAAAACAATAAAAATAAGGAGAGCTATTACTAGGAATTGAACCTAGATGGGATCATTAACAGTGATCTGCTTTACCATTAAGCAATAATAGCTTGACTCCTGCCTGAGTTGAACAGGCTTCTGAACAATGAAAGTGTTCTATTCTAACCATATAAACTAAGGAGCCGGAATGCGAAAGAATTGATTCGAACAATTCTCTATCAGGTCATGAGCCTAACGTGCTACCAAATACACTATTTCACACATAATGAAAGGATTGAAGAAAGAAAGGAATAACTTTATGCAGGCAGATATAATTTAAAGGTAGAATGACAGTATGTGAAACTGTATGAATTGGTTCAATTCCAATTATTTGCCCGTGAAAAGAAGATGGACTAGATAACATAGATGGTAATGTATTAGATTGCAAATCTAAGAAGGAGTGTTCAATTCACTTTCTAGTCTAAAGCGAATAGAGATCGTTTGGTAGATTATCTGCCTTCCAAGTAGTATGGTATGGGTTCGAATCCCATTATTCGCAAGGTGGTATAGTTTAAAGTAAAACGCTCATTTCATAAGTGAGAGATAAGAGTTCAAATACTTTACCATCATAAGAAATGAGCTAAAACTTGTTTAGCTAAATGGATAAAGCATTGACCTTCTAAGTCAAAAATTATAGGTTCAAATCCTATAACAAGTATAAGAGGACTTGTAGCTTAAAGAAAGTATTTGCTTGTCGAGCAAAAGGTTGCCGTTTCGTAGACGGTCAGGTCCGGAATATTAAAAGTAAGAAGGAAAAAATAAGGAATTTTTTAGTGAAAGCTAAAGAGGAAAGATAAATATGAAAAAAAGAAAAAGAAAAAAGAAAAAAGGGAGAGTGAAAGAGAAATGAAAGGAAAATCAGGAAAGAAAGAAAGTGGAACAGAAGAAAGAAGGTAAAAAAGAAGTATAGAAAAAAGAAAATCAGCTTAAAGAATTCATTGGATGTAGCCTAATGGGTAAGGTATCATAATTTGAGTATGAGGTATGTGGGTTCAAATCCCTCCGTCCAATAAGCTTTGATAACTCAAAGGTAGAGTGGCAGATTGAAACTCTGTAAGTATTGGTTCAATTCCAGTTCAAGGCAACTAAATAAATGGGGTCGAATTAGCTTAATAAGGTAAAGCATACGTTTTGTAAACGTAATAATAGATGTTCGAGTCATTTATTCGGCAGTAAAAAGGGAAATGAGGGAGGAACTGGGAAAAGAAAAAAAGATGCAATTTTTAGAAATATTAGTATTAATCGTACCATTATTGGTATCAATAGCCTATTTAACATTAGCAGAAAGAAAAGTAATGGGGGCAATGCAAAGAAGGTTAGGGCCAAATAAAGTAGGAGTATTAGGAGTATTACAACCATAAAAAGTGAGTGGTTAAAAAATAAGACTATATGCTGGGAAAGAAAAAAGAATATTGATACTAAAGATAATAACTAAAGTAAAAACTCAATAGGGAATAGGAATAACCAGCAGGGATGAGAAAAGCCCTCAAAGGTCATACGTCTTACATATAAAAGAATATGAAAATATGATCTATTTATTTAGTAAAAGTCATGGAGATATTAAAGTTATTAATGATAATAATGATAATTGTGTGAATTCCAGAAATAAATAATATATGAAATATAATACCATTAATACAAATACAAAAGTGAATATACGAGAAAGCAAAAGCGCATATAAAGAAAAAAAAGCATGTATATGTAGACCATTGCCATGATTTTGTGTCAGATAATATAAAATAACGTATTTGGATAATAAAAGGTTTTATTATTATGGCTCATCAAAGAATTTAGGTCATCTACACAAAGTTAGGATTGTTTATAAGAATAGTAGGGTGAGAGAGGTTATCGATAACAGCTGATGGGATATTAAGTGAGCCACATTTAGAAGAAACAATTATCAGAGAAAACATTAATAGCAGCAGCAAAAGCGAACTCAAATGAAGTATGGGTATACAAAGAGAAAGAATTAGTAACAGGGTTACCCATAAAGAGTATAAGAGAAGCACTATAAAAAAATACATAGATTCAGGGAAAGAATTTAAAGGGTATTGATTTAATAGTAAGCCGAAAAAAACTAAATAAAGTCGCGGATGGGTTAAAATTAGTAATAAAAGAAACAATATTAGTATCACAAGCGAATAAAATATTATTTTTAGTAGCACCATATATAACATTAGTATTTAGTATATTAGCATGAGCAGTAATACCATTTAGTAGAGGGATAGTAATAGCAGATTTAACATATAGTATATTATATATATTATTAATATCATCATTAGGAGTATTAGGGATAATATTAGCAGGATGATCAGCGAATTCAAAATATGCATTATTAGGATCATTAAGAACAACAGCACAAATGATATCATACGAAGTAATAATGGGGATAGTAATATTAATGGTAGTATTTTTAGCAGATTCAATGAATTTAATGACAATAGTAGCAAATCAAAGAACAGTATGAAATATAATACCATTATTACCAATAGCACTAATATTTTTTATAGCAGCATTGGCAGAAACAAATAGAGCGCCATTTGATTTACCAGAGGCTAGATTTGGTCTCTAAAAATATCACTATATGCTGGGAATCTAAAAACAGGTAACCAGCAGGGATGAAAGCCCTCAGAGATTTAATGTGATAAATTGAAAGAATTCAATTAAGAGAAAATCCAGCACACAAAAAAGAGCATAAAAGTGTAGGAATCAGAATTAGTAGCCGGATTTATGACAGAACACTCATCATTATCTTTTGCATATTTCTTTTTAGGAGAATATGGGAATATAATATTAATATCAGCAGTAACAGCAATATTATTCTTAGGAGGATACTTAGTACCAATAGATAGTAGATGAATAGAACCAATAGGATTAGGATTTAAGACATCAATATTATTATTTATGTTTATATGAATAAGAGCAAGTTTTCCAAGATTAAGATTTGATCAATTAATGTTATTTGCGTGAACAGGATTATTACCAATAATATTAGGATATTTTGTATTAGTAGCAAGTATATTAGTAGCATTAAATCCATAAAAACGGAATGTCAGCACTAAAGTGCTAATTAGGATTATAACTTAAAGGTAAAGTGTTTGGTTGATAACCGAAAAATATTGGTTCAATTCCAATTGGTCCTAGAATCGAGAGATAGATGAAAAGAAAAAAGAAAAAAGAAAAAAGAAAATGAATAGTTTATTATTATTAATATTATTAACAGTAATAATAGTTTTTGCATTATTATTTATAAATTTAGTATTAGGGGATAATCAACCATATATAAATAAATTATCACCTTATGAATGTGGATTAGTACCATTAGGAGATTGTAGAGGGACATTAAATATTCAATATATATTAGTGGCGATATTATTTATAATATTTGATTTAGAAGTAATAATATTATTTCCATATGCAGTAACAATAAATAATATATATACATATTGAATAATGATAATATTTTTTATAATATTAACAATAGGTTTCTATTATGAAATAAGTAAAGGTGCATTAAAATATGTAAAAGGGACATCAGCTTAAGGAGAGGAATTAGCTTAATAGGAAGAGCATATACCTTACAAGTATACGGAGGTTGTTCAAATCAACCATTTCTCAGGGAAGTATGCTAATTGGTATAGCGATCTAACTGTAAATTAGATGATAAAAATCACTATAGGTTCAAGTCCTATACTTCTCAGAGTAGTAGGAAAAGAAAAGGATGATAGCTTAATTGGTAGAGCATTCCGCTCATAACGGGCAAGATATTGGTTCAACTCCAATTCATCCTAGAAGGATAAAGGTAATAATGTAAACAATGGAAAAATAGCCTAATGGTAAGGCAGAAACTTGCTAAGTTTTGGATTAAATTAATCCTTGAAGGTTCGAGTCCTTTTTTTTCCAAGAGTAGGAAGCAAAAAGAGGAAGAGGGAAGAGAAAAGAAAGAAGAGGGTGGAAGGAAGGAGGAGAGAAAGGAGGGAAAGGGAAAAGGATATAAAAGAAATATAAGAAAAAAATTATCAAGAAGAAAGTAAGGACTAATTTAGGAAGATAAGCCAAAATAAAAAGGGATTAATAGAAGAAATACTAGGGGATTAGAAGATAAACCAGTAGAATCCAACAGGGAAACCGAGAAAAGAGAAAACCCTAAGAACAGAAACATCTAAAGTATTAGGAGGAAAAGAAATCAACCGAGATATTGGGAGTAGTGGTGAGCGAAACCAATGAAAAAAAAAATTACTTAAGAAAGCTAAAGGAAATTAGAACCAAAGAGGGTGAAAGTCCCGTATTAAGTAAGAAAAAGAAAGTAGAACGAGAGAAAACTTGTTTGAAGATAGGGGAACCATCCTCTAAAAGTAAATATGTTATTTTGAGCGATAGTGAAGAGTACCGTGAGGGAAAATTGAAAAGAAAGTAGAAAACTGGTGAAAAGAACTGGAATAAGTTAGTCTATAAGCAGTTGTAAGGAAAGTAGAAAATGAACTGACAACGTACCTTTTGCATAATGGGTCAGCAAGTTGATAGGTGAAGCAAGTAAAAAGGAACTAGATGAAAATAAGAAAAGTTTCAGTTATCAGACCCGAAACCAGGTGATCTTACCATGAACAAGTAAAAAGACTGAATGGTAGTCTGTAGCAATAGGCACCAATGATTTGTGGTAGGGAGTGAAAAGCTAATCGAACTTGGAGATAGCTGGTATTCTGCGAAAACTATTTAAGTAGAACCTTATTAATGAAAGATTGATTAAGTATAGCACTGGATAGAAAACAAAAGTTTAATTGGGGGGAGTAAAATCTCTATCATTTGTATCTAATCTAATAAAGAATCAATAAAATGAGTAGGAGTCAGACAGTGGGGGATAAGCTCCTCTGTCGAAAGGGTAACAGCCCAGCGGTCAGATTAAGGTCCCGAAAAATTGACTGAGTGAAAAAAATAAAATTTATAAGTTAACAATCCTAAAGTGGGCTTGGAAGCAGCCATCTTATTATGAAAGCGTACTAGCTCATGGGTCTATATATTCTTATAAATAGATATTAAATATATTGGGTCTAAGTCAATTACCGAAATTGACCAACCATGGCAAAGCCATGAAGTGGTAGCAGAACATTCAGTAGAATCTGAAGAGACAATGCTGACATGAGTAACAAAAAAGAATATACAAATAATTCTCGCCAAAAGGATAAGGGTTGAACAGCAATATAGAATAGCTGTTCGTAAAGTAACGGTATCTAAGATAGAATAGATTGATGAAAAAAACTTATTAATTAAAAAGTGTAAAAGCTCAGGAAAAAAGATTAAGAAAAAATAAACCGTACCCTAAACCGACACTGGTATTCAGAATAGGCGTTTGAGACAATCATCTTGAAGGAACTCGGCAAAATACCTCTGTAACTTAGGGAGAAGGAGGATAATAAGAAAAAAAGCACAAAAAGTGCGGATTATTATGGCACAGAAAAAATAGGGAGCAACTGTTTACTTAAAACACAAGACTTTGCAAAAACATAACAGATTTGATGTATAAAGTCTGACACCTGCCCAGTGCTAGCAAAGAGAGAGATCTCACTAGTAAACGGCAGCCGTAACTATGACGGTTCTAAGGTAGCGTAATACCTTGACTACTAATTATAGTCTTGCATGAGTGGTGTAATGATTTCCCTAACTGTCTCCAAGATGAACTCAGTGAAATTGCAATGGAGGTGAAAATGCCTTCTACCCTTAGCTAGACGGGAAGACCCTTTGAAGCTTTACTGTAGATGAATAAAGTCGGTTTATGATTGAACCTTGGTGGGTGACTAACAAACCAAAAGAGATCATTTATTGATAAAAAATTGTTTATCGGGCAGTTTAACTGGGGTGGTTGCCTCCCAAAAGGTAACGGAGGCGTTCGAAGGTAGAGATAAAAGTGAAAAGAAGTCAACTTAAAAGTGTAATGGCATAACTCTGCTTAACAGCCAGTCTAACAAGACAAGCTGAGAGGTAACTCGGACATAGTGATCCGATGATAACAGAATGGAATGGTCATCGCTCAACGAATAAAAGCTACTCAAGGGATAACAGATTCATCAGCTCTTATAGTACGTATAGACGAGCTGGTTTGATACCTCGATGTCGACTCATCACATCCTGGAGCTGGAAAAGGTTCCAAGGGTTCGGCTGTTCGCCGACTAAAGTGGTACGTGAGTTGGGTTAAATACGACGTGAGTCAGTATGGACCCTATCTACTAAGGGAATAGGAATTAAGTATTTATTAGCTCCTAGTACGAAAGGATCGGAAATAGTGAACCAATAGTGTACCTGAAGGAAAAGGACAGGGAAGCCACGTTCATAAAGGAATAATTACTGAAAGCATATCAAGTATGAATCCAAAAAATATAAAATACCTAAAAAAGTCGGTCAAGACTAGACCGAAAAAGAAGTAGGCTAAAGATGTAAATAATGCAAATTAATAAGTCATTTAGTACTAAAACTAGAAAAACTTGATAATAAAATTTTATAAGAAAGACAAAAAAAATAAAAAAGGCAATAAATAATAATTGCAAAAAAACTAAAAATAGTTTGATCTTGGCTACGAATTTACGCTAACTATCGGCATTACACATGCAAGTTGTATGAAAAGAACGTAGTTAACGACTATCGTTAGATCATAGCATACGGGTGAGTTTTATATAGGAAAATAAACTAATATATGGTATAAGAATAAATAAGGGGGAACCCGCCATAAAATAGAGCCTATAAAAAAGATTAGGTAGTTGGTAAGGTAATGGCTTACCAAGCCGAGGATCTGAAATCTATACTAGAAAAAAGATAGATCACAGTAGCAATGAAAAAGAGCTACGTAGGATAAATAAGCCTGCCAGCAGTGGGGAATCTTGGACAATGGGGGAAACCCTGATCCAGCAAGATAGTAAGAGTGCAAAGTAAATTAGCATAAAGCTTCTAAAGAGAAAGAAAAATAATGATATTACTTCTCAATTAAATCCTGACAAATTTCGTGCCAGCAGTCGCGGTTATACGAAAAGGATAAGCGTAATTCATAATATCTAGGTGTAAAGGGTCAGTAGGCAGCTAATTTAGAAAAAAAATTAGCTTGAGTGTATAAAGGGGAATAGAAATTAGAGGTGTAGGGATAGAATCTTATTATATTTCTAGGAATACTAAAAAGCGAAGGCATTTTTCTTTGAAACACTGACGCTAATAGACTAAAGTGTGGGTAGCGAAGAGGATTAGATACCCTATTAGTCCACACCCTAAACGATGAGTGCTATATTAAACAAGAAAGCATTCCACCTGGGGAGTACATTCGCAAGAAAGAAACTTAAAAGAATAGACGGTTTTTAAGACCAGCAGTGAAGCATGTTATTTAATTTGATAGCACCCAAATAATCTTACCAATCTTTGAATAGATTATTAAGTATATTTAAAGTCAGCCTAAGGTTGATGAATAAAATAATATTTGTAATTTACAGGTATTGCATGGCTGTCTTCAGTTCGTGTTTTGAGATGTATGGTTAGGTCCGAGAACGAACGAAATCCTCTTTACTAATTAAATCTTAGTAAAATCGACTCCTAAAGGAAAGATCGAGGGGGTTAAAGACAAGTCCTTATGGTTTTAATAGATTGGGCTATAGACGTGCCACATGGGTAGTAACAATAGGCAATAAAGAAAACCTTAAATACTACTATGTACAGATGGGAGTCTGAAATTCGACAACCTGAAGTAGGAATTGCTAGTAATCGTGAATCATGATGTCACGGTGAAAAAGAATATTAACTATGTACTAATCGCCCGTCAAGGATAGGGAAGAAAAAAATATGAAAATTAATAGTGATTATATAAGAAGAATATTATTCTTGATGATATATTGAAAATATAAAAGCTAGCAATGATTATTTTATTATAACCTATCTTAAGTCGTAACAAAGTTACGGTAGGGGAACCTGTCGTAGAATGGTAACCACTTTCCCCCCTAGGTCCATAAAAATATAAAGTTATGATAAAGACAAGTTAAGGGAGCCGAAAGAGGCAAAGGATAAAGGAAAAAGGAAAAGAGATAAATAAAAGAAAAAAAGGGAAAATATAAAAAAAAGAAAATAATTTTAAAAAAAAAATTATTTAGCTTTAAGGTTATTAAAGACCCATTCAATATTATCAATAGTAAATAGTTATGTTATCGATTCACCATCACCAAGTAATTTATCATATTTTTGAAGTTTTGGATCATTATTAGGATTAGCATTAGTAATGCAAATAATAACAGGAGTAACATTAGCAATGCATTATGCAGCAAATATAGAATTAGCATTTAATTCAGTAGAACATATAATGAGAGATGTACATTTTGGATGATTAATAAGATATTGCCACGCGAATGTAGCATCATTCTTCTTTATATTTATATATTTACATATGGCTAGAGGACTGTATTATGGATCTTATGCAAGACCAAGAATAATGTTATGATCAATAGGTGTAATAATATTTGTATTAACAATGGCAACAGGATTCTTAGGTAGTAATAGCCTAACATGGTGAAATATAGATTGATACTCGTGTAACTCGGAATGAATAGAAGAAAAGAATATAAGTATATTATTAATATTATTAAAGAAATTAGAAAGAAAACCAAAGAAATGTTATGAAAATATAAATTTAATATCGACACAATTATTAATAAAAGAAGAAAATAAACATAAATCAGGAATTTATATGATAATAAATTTAATAAATGGAAAATTTTATATAGGAAGTGCAATAACAAATAGAATAAATGTAAGATTTAGAAATCATTGTATACATGGAACAGGAAGTTCAATATTGAATAAAGCAATAAAAAAATATGGTTTAGAAAATTTTGCTTTTGTAATATTGGAATATTATCCAGGATTAATACATAAAGAAAATTTAAAACCTAATCATCTTAAGTTAATAGCATTGGAAACAGAATATATAAATAAATTAAATCCAGAATATAATATACTACAAAGTGGCTTTACATCAATAGGAAAAAATCTAATGAAACAAAGTGAAAGTTTATCAAAAGCAGTAATACTTTATAATTTAGATGGAACAATTCATTCAAAGTATACAGGAATAAGAGTAATGGCAAGAGCATTTAAATGTAGTAATAAGACCATAAATAAAGCAATAGCAAAGAATAGAATATTTAAAGGAATAGGATATATAAAATACATCGAGACCGAGATAAATAAAATTTCACTATAGTCCTAGAAATAGGGCGATGCTAATGAAAACGGTTAAAAAGAGAGTTTCACTTTAAAGACCGTCGGTGATATAGACATTATCATCGCTACAGACTGGTTCATTGGTGGGTACCAGAAATGGTGCTTAATGTACAGTCGGAATCTTCTAGCTACATGTATAGAATTAGCTATTCAAGGCCTCTAAGAAGGTACAGAGAAGTTCAACTTGAAAATATATCAAAAAATAAGGTATAAAGAAAAATAATAATCTTTAGTTTTTACTTCGAAGATTTGTATACATTGCCATGAGGGCAAATGTCATTGTGAGGTAAATTAAAGTGCCTCATATGTTTATTTAAAAAAGAAATTCTAAAGTTTTCATATTTAAATCATTTTGATAATATAAGTATTATGATAATGCCTTTATTAACAACGGGAAAAAAAAATAAGATTAAAGGTATAAAAAGAATAGGACCACATGATATAAGTATATATTCAATAATATTTGGTTCATTATTGGGAGATGCTTATGGTGAACAAAGAAAAGGAGGAGTAGGAACAAGAATAAGTTTTTATCAAGAAAGTACTCATGTAACTTACTTATTATGGTTACACAATCAATTAGCATCCAAAGGTTATTGTAATGAGAATATACCAGTAATAACAACAAGATTAGGTAAAAAAGGAGTAGTAAGAAAAATAGTAAGATTTCATACTTGAACTTACACGAGCTTTAATGAAATACATGATCTTTGGTATATAGATAATAAAAAAAAAGTACCAGAGTGTATAGGAAAATATTTAACACCATTAGCATTAGCAATATGAATAATGGATGATGGAGCTAAAGTAAGTAAAGGGTTAAAATTATGTACAAATTATTATACTTATTCGGAATGTTTATTATTAATAAGAGTATTACATGAGAATTTCAATTTAAAAGCAACAGTTCAATCAGCAGGGGCAAAGGATCAATATATAATATATATTTGAAAAGAGTCTATTCCAGAATTGAGAAAGATAATATCACCATATATAATACCAGAAATGAAATATAAAATTATAGAATAGCTAAATTAAAAAGCATAGTTTTTTCCAAAAACCATAATAAAATTAAAGTTTACATTTTATTTAATATAATTAATAGGGAAAAGCGACACTAATGAATACGGGTTAAAAGTTAAATGTTTTAGACCAAGACCGTCGGTTTTATAAAGAAAATCGCTACAGACTGGCTCATTGGTGGGTGCCTGAAAAGGTGCTTAATGTACAGTCGAAACTTACTAGAAGTAACTAGCATAAGGCTTTACAAAAATGAGATATAAGCTTATAGTATAAATGATAAGTGAGAATATGTAAAGTACGTGGTTTATATATTGAAAACAATGTAAACACATCAGTATATTACTGCAATATATAAAATTTAAGTTTGGCAACAGTGATAACAAACTTATTATCAGCAATACCATGAATAGGTACAAGTTTAGTTGAGTCAAATTATGAGAATGTAATTTGTTATATTCATTTACAGAATATATTACCTACAATAGGGATTATAGGACCACATGCCTATAAAAAAGGAGTAAAAAAAAGAATAGATAAAACGGAATATTTAAAAATACCATATTCTTTTTTATCAATGTTGGTAGGATTAATAGATGGAGATGGACATATATTAATACATAAAACAACAAAAGGTTTTATAAAAATAAATTTAACAATATCTTTACATAATAGAGATTTATATTTATTGGAATATATTCATTCTATATTAAAAATAGGAAAAGTAACAAATTATCCTTTAGCAAAAGGTGGAGGAGTTTGTAAATTAATAATAAATAAAACAGATTTACAAGATGTATTTTTTCCATTATTAATTCATCATAATATAAATTTTTTAATAGATAGAAGGATATCTCAATATAATAAAGTATTATATATATTAAATAAGGATATAAAATTATATGAAAATATACCAAATAAAATATTACCAAATTATAATAATGAAATGGATTATAATAAACTACCTTTTTTTAAAAATTGAATAGTAGGATTAACAATAGGTGAAGGATCTTTTTTAATAAAAAAGAATAATGATGCATGTTATCAATTAAGACAAAGAGATAATAAATTATTATTAGAAGGAATAAAATTAGTTTTTAAAACAAATAGAAAAATATCAACAAATGATAATGTTTATAATTTATTAAGTATAAGTTCAAAATTAGAAATACAAGAAGTTATAAATTTTTTTTCTTTTTCAGGACATTATCCATTAATAGGTTATAAAAATATTCAATATATAAAATGATTAAATATATTAAAAACTAGTAAAAGATATTCTAAATTAAAATTTCCAAATATTTAAAATTCATCTGAAAAAATCTCAAACAGGCTCCTCATTATTGTAAAATAATGGTGGCAAATAGGGAAAATTGCAAGGACATCCTTAGGAAAAGTAAGGACAATTTGCAGCGGAGCTTAATTCGGTAAAGAAAAAAGGAATTAAGAACGTTCAACGACTAACGAGTGAATATTACCAATAATAATCTCGACACGATAACCCTACAACCAATAAGAAAATTAATTGGTTGATGACATAGTCTAAACATTATCGTAAGATAATGAAGATAGAACTAAATATTCTATCAAAATAATATATTGTTGTATGAGGAGGTTTCAGTGTAGATAATGCAACATTAAACAGATTCTTCAGTTTACACTACTTATTACCATTCATATTAGCAGGATTAGTAGTATTACATTTAATAGCTTTCAAGTAGGGCCTTTATATTAGAAATAATATAATAAGCATCAAGTAAAATGCTGGAATACCTAAAAAAGGGTGAATCAGCAGGTCATAGCCAAGAATGACCTCAGAGACTATATGCTTGACATTTTTAGAAAAAAAATGATGAAATAGTCCAATAAAGAAAAGCTACATGAGCATGGTTCAAATAATCCATTAGGAGTAACAGCAAATAGTGATAGAATACCATTCCATCCTTATTATACATTTAAGGATTTAGTAGGATTCTTAGCATTTTTCTTAATATTAGCAATAGTAGTGTTCTATGCGCCAAATATGATGGGTCAAGGGATGGCCCCAAATAATAACACTATATGCAGGGACAGTCTGTTATTGATAGAAAGTACTAAAAGTATAAGTGGATCATCTATAACTGAATTGCTGGAAAGAATAGAGTACAGCTCAACGATCCCCTCAGGAGTAAAAAGCTTATATCAGGACCAATCTGCAGAAAACCAACCAAAATGAGAATTGGGATTCTCCGAGACAATATGTGTTACTTCCTATGATAAGAATAATGATCAATTTGGACATTGATTAGCAGGTATAATAGACGGAGATGGATCTTTATTAGTATCAAAAGCAGGAACTCCAGAAATAGAAATAACTTTGCATGAAGAAGATGTAAAAACTATTTATAAGATAAAATCAAGAATAGGTGCAGGAAAAGTAACTGCTAGATCAAAATCAAAAGCCTATAGGATAAGAATAAGAAATAAAGAAGGAGTAAAAAAAGTAATAAATTTAATAAATGGAAAATTATTAACACCTGGAAAACATCAACAATTAATAAATATATGTAATATTCTTAAGATAACACCAATAATAAATAATACTTTTAGTTCAGATAATGCTTGATTTTCAGGATTTTTTGATGCAGAAGGGTATCTTTCAATAAGAAATAAATACACATTAACTTTAAGTGTGAGTCAAAAAGATAGAAGTATTTTAGAAAAAATATCAGTAGGATTTAATTGTGGCAATATATATTATGATAAAAGTTGAGATGGGTTTAATTATTGTGTAACTAAGAGAGCATCTCTTGATATTTATATAACATATTTTAAGAAATTCCCTTTATTAACAGTCAAGAATGTTGATATAGTAACATTTAATAGATTATTATTATTTTTAGAGAGAAAATACCATTATGCTAATAGTTCTTATAAGAACAGAATAGATCATTTAATATCACTATTTAAAAGTAGGAAGAAGAAATAGTCCACAATAGCATCCAGACAATTATATACCAGCAAATCCATTAGTAACACCACAACATATCCAACCAGAATGATAAAAGAAATGTCATAATCTCACAATATGCTGAAAAAATCTAAATGAAAAATCAGCAGGGAATTATCAAATAATATAACCTTAGAGACTATATGTGAGATGATCATAAGATGATCAAAGAGATAGTCCAAATAATAATAAAAAATTGAAATATTAATTGGTATTTTATTAGGTGATGGTCATATACAACAAAGATCTTTAAAAGGGAATTCTAGATTAATGTACTATTTATTTAAAAGATAATAAACCTAGGATATTCATTTTTCAATGCATTATAAATTAGATTAAGATTTCTTACCATACTATGCAATATTAAGATCGATACCAAATAAATTATTAGGAGTAATAGCGATGTTTGGAGCGATATTAATATTATTAGCAATGCCTTTCATAGATATATCAAGAATAAGAGGTAGCCAATTCCAACCAATATCAAAATTAGTATTATGAATATTCTTTGCTAACTTTTTATTATTAGGATGAGTAGGGGCTAAACCAGTAGAAGCACCATATATATTAATAGGACAAAATTGTTCAATATTATATTTTGGATGATTTATATTAGTACCAGTAATAGGATTAATAGAAAATACAATAAATGATTTAAGAAAAAATAAAAAATAAAGAGTCCACATAAGAAGTAGGATATAAAGAAAAAATTATATCAATCATGAAAAAATAAGATGAAAGAATAACGAAAAAAGA